AAGATGACTGCATCCAAGATGCACTTCCTATTGCTAGTACTAGCACATATGAAAAATTTAAGTAGAACAAAGGAGTATCTCCAACCTACACCTAGGTATTGACCGCGAGTCTCCAATATTGCAGAACAGGATTCTATACGATGAGATAGAATGTAATAGAAACAATGACAGGGGTAACCCGTTCCCTACTCTTACTTAACAAGCGAACGCTTTGCTTTTCCTTCCTAATTATGTAATCCGGAAGGAAAAAAATCTCCCCAAATAGGATTTGAACCTACGACCAATCGGTTAACAGCCGACCGCTCTACCACTGAGCTACTGAGGAACAACGGTAAATTCTATCTCATAGAGTTCCATCCCTTTTCTCATCTCCCCAAATAGGATTTGAACCTACGACCAATCGGTTAACAGCCGACCGCTCTACCACTGAGCTACTGAGGAACAACGGTAAATTCTATTTCATAGAGTTCCATCCCTTTTCTCAACCCATTACCAATATCAGACCGAAGTTTCCTTTATAACTCGTGGAACTTCTTCATAATGGCTACGTTCCATACCTCATTTCATAGGTAAATTCAAAGTGGCTCTATTTCATTATCTTCCATCCATATTATCCTATAATAAGATATTTAATCTAATAATATCTAATATAAATAATATATAAATAATAAAAGAATATCACTAACTATAACTATTTACTTTACTATCTACTAATATATTATTATAATTATAATATATGAAATAAAAAAAACGAACATGAATAATTCATATCATATATTAATATCATATATTAATATCATATTACTAACTATTTACTTTACTATCTACTAATATATTATTATTATTATTGAAATAAAAAAAAAAAAAATAGGAACATGGATAATTCCTATCTTCATATCATATACTAATAGTATATGATAATTACTAATATTATATACGATATAGTTCTTCATATCATATACTAATAGCATATGATAATTACTAATATTATATACGATATAGTAATGAAATTGCAAGAATAAAAATTGCAATAAATATCAAAATACTAAAAGAGGTTTTTCATGATTTATCAATTGTTTATACGAGATCGTTTAGTAGCTTTATGGCTGAAACTACTAAATTCAGCCATTGTGACGGGACTCTTTTATGGATTTCTGACCACATTCTCCATAGGGCCATCTTATCTCTTCCTTATTCGAGCCCGGGTTATGGACGAAGGGACCGAGACGGAAATAGCAGCAACAACTGGGTTTATTACGGGACAGCTTATGATGTTCATATCGATCTATTATGCGCCTTTGCATTTGGCTTTGATTAGACCTCATACAATAACTGCCCTAACTCTACCGTATCTTTTCTTTAATTTCGTATACCAAAACAATAAACACTATTATTCGGATTCTCGCTATTATTTGGATTCTGGATATAAGAATCCAAATTCAATACGTAAATTTCGTATTTACAAAGTATTCGTTAACAATCTTTTTTTTCAGTTATCAAACCCCATTCTTTTGCCAAGTTCAATCTTACTAAGATTAATGAACATTTATCTCTTTCGATCCAACAATAAATTGTTATTCTTAACAAGTAGTTTTCTTGGTTGGTTAATTGGTCATATCTTTTTGATGAGATGTATTGGATTGATATTATTAGTGTGGTCAAAGCAAAAAAATTCGATCAAATCTAAGTTAACTATGCGATTTTCTAAGTACATTCTATTAGAATTGCGAAATTATGTGGGTCAAATATTTGTTGTTTTTTCATTAGTTATCTTTGTCCACTATTTAGGCAGAGCACCGCTTCCATATTTATTTAGTGATGAAATATTAGAATTAGAAGAGGAAGAGAAGGGAAAGGATGAAATCAATGTTGAAATAGATTCGGAAACGGAAGAAACTAAACAAGAACAAAACGGCTCCATCGAAGACGAAGAAGATCTTATTTCTTATCTTTTTCCGAAAAAAGATAAGACTTTGGACAACATTGAGCAAGATTATAATATCTTCGCATTGGAAAAACCTCTTGTTGTAACTACCCTTTTCGATTATCGAAAATGGAATAGGCCATTGCGATATATAAAAAACGATCACTTTGAAAGAGCCGTACGAGATGAAAATTCACAGTTTTTTTTTAATATATGTCAAAGTGATGGAAACGAACGAATATCTTTCACGTATCCACCTGATTTATCTAGTTTTCTGAAAATCATGGAAAATAAAATGGATCTCTTCACAAGAGATAAAATCTCTTATAATGATAATGAATTGTCTAATTATTGGAGCTCCACTAATAACGAAAAAAGAAAGAAACTAACCAATGAATTTTTGAAAAGGGCAAAAGTTCTAGATAAGAAATATAAGAAAAATAAGAAATGTATTCCTGTGGATGTATTTGACAACCGAATTAGATTGTCTAATGATAAGAGGAAAAGAAAATATTTAACTAAAATATATGATCCTTTCTTGAATGGACCTTTTCGTGGACAAAGCTTTTCACCATCAATTCAAAATGAAACTTACACAACAAATTCCATTTTGATAAATAAGATTCATGGTCTCCTTCTTTCTATTCATAGTAATTATCCAGATCCAGAATTTGAACAGAAAATAGATCAATTTGATAGCAAATTTTTATTAACTGAAATTGGTTTTTTTTTTAACTTAATGAGTAAATTTTCGGAAAAATCCGTATCAAGTTTTAATTTTGACGGACTTTATTTATTTCCAGAACATGAACAAGTAAATTCCGAAGAAAAAAAAAGAAAAAAAAAATTCTTATTTGAGGCAATTAGAACTGATCGGAACAACCAAACCATTTTTAATAGAAAGAAATGTAGTGGAATAAACGAAATCAGTAAACAAGTTCCTCGATGGTCATACAAGATAATCGACGAAGTGGAGCAAGTGACGGAAAGACTAACAAAAGAGTATCAGATTCGTGCCCCAATAGTCGAACGTATAGTCATTTTTGATGGGAATACAGATTCACTTCTTGGTGCTAAAAAGGACAAGGAGGACGAGGATATTCTTAAACAGGACCTAAATCACGAATTTTTTCTAATAAATGTTTCACGCGAACCGGATTATGACCGAGAAATAATTAAGGGATCTATGCGCCCTCTAAGGCGTAAAACATCGATTATGAAACTTGGTCAAGGTCTCCATTCTCCCCTTTTTGTGGAGATGCTAAACCCATTATTTTTTATTTTTGGTGATCTTGATATTTTTGAGATTCTATACCAATATTGGAAACAAAAGTTCAGGAAACCTGGTACTGACAATTCAGAATTTGAGGAGTTTGAGAAAAAGCTCGAAGAAAAATACGAAGAGGAAGAGAAAGACGAACGGGAAAGAAGACTTCGAAAAATAGAAGAAGACTGGGAAAGTATTCTATATGGTCTAATAATTAGAAGTTTTGTATTACTAATCCAATCTTTTATTAGAAAATATATTATAATACCTTCATTGATAATAACTAAAAATATCATTCGTATCCTATTATTTCAAAATCCCGAATGGTCAGAAGATTTTAGGGATTGGAGCAGGGAAGTTCATATTAACTGCACCTATCAGGGCATTCCAGTATCCCACAAAGAATTGCCAAAAAACTGGTTCAACGAGGGTCTTCAGATAAGGATCTTATACCCTTTTGTTCTGAAACCTTGGCACAATTCTAAGGTACAATCTACTGAAAAAAAAAAAAAAAAAGATCCACAGAAAAAAAAATATACTGAAAAGAAAAAAAAATATACTGAAAACAAAAACTTCTGGTTTTTAACAGGTTATGGAACACTAGTAGAATCGTACCTTGATGAGGGTTACCCAAGCGCCCCACTTTCATTTTTGGATCCCGTTTTAAAAAAAATAAGCAAACAATTGAAAAAAGATTTGAAAAAGCGTTTTTTTCTAGTTCTAAAATTTTTAAATGAAAGAAAAAAATGGTTTCGAACTATGTTAAAAAAAATAGAAAACTGGGACATCAACATCAAAATCAAAAGGATTCTAGTTAGGTTCAAAACAGTAGATGAAACAATAGAGGAAACAATAGAGGAAACAATAGATGAAATAATAGATGAACTGAGTGAAAGCAAAAAAACTTCAACAAATAATTCAAAGATTGAGGTGATTGAGGAATCACCCGTTCAAATGGAATCTATTAATTGGACTTCATTCACAGAAAAAAGGATAAAAGATCTTAATGTTAAAACAAAGACAATCATAAAAGAAATAGAAACAATGATAGAAGAAAACAAAGAGGGGATTCTAACTTCAGAGATCAATTTGAATTCGAACAAAACTACTTATGATGCTAAAAGATTAGAATTACAAAAAAATATTTTGCAAATCTTACAAAGAAGATTTGTTCGATTAATACGTAAATCCGATTCTTTTTTCAAAATTTTCATAGAAGGGGTATACATAGATATCCTTGATATCCTTTTATGTATCAGTAGTCTTGCTAGGATCCATCGACAACGTTTTCTTGAATCAATAGACAAAATAGTAAATGTAAAAAAATCCATTTACTACAAAAAAAAAATGGAAGAAAGAGAAAGAATTAAAAAAAAAATGGAAGAAAGAGAAAGAATTGAAAATCAAAGTCTTCCTGGAGTTATACCGATGCCGTTTATAGACAAATCTGGGAATTTTGTGAATATGAATTCAGAGAATTCTTTGGATCTATCTTTTTTGACACAAGGATATGTATGTTATAAATTAACAGAAATCCCTTTTAATAATGAAATAAAGGATTCTTTTTTTGGAATACAAGAAACATCTAATTCCAAATTAAAACATAAGAAACGTCCCGATTCGTTCATGAATGACTGGACAAATTGGTTAAAGCTTCATTATCAATATGATTTACCTGAGAACAGATGGTCGAAATTAGTATCAGAAAACTGGAGGAATAGAATCAATGAACATCGTGTGGCTCAAAATAAAGATTTAGTTTCATATGATTCATATGAAAAAAATCCATTAATTCTTTTCAAAAAACAAGAACAAGAAGAAGAAGGAGACATATTCGAAATCCAATTTGTTCGTAAAATTAAAAGTAAAATGGAAAAACAACGTAAAATAAAAAAAGAACAAGCAGAAACTAAAAGAAAAATTAACAAACAATATAGATATGATCTTTTCTGCTATCAATATCTTCATTTTGCGGATAATAATAATAAAAAATCATTTATTTCTGGATATAGATCAGAGCAAGAAAAGAAAAACCAAGCGATTTCTTATAATTACTACCCATGTAGAAAAGAATTTATGGATTGTATAGGCGATATCTCTATCCAAAATTATCTAGAAGAATATGATATTCTAGATATGAAAAAAAATCTGGATAGAAAGTATTTCAATTGGGTGGGAATGAATCGAAAAAGGAAAAAGACTTCTCTACCGATTTCCAGATTTTGGTTCTTTTCAAAATTAAACATCTTTTATTCTGCATATAAGATGAATCCTTGGATCTTACCAATAAAATTATTTCTTTTGCCGCTTTCTCGACAAGATGAATTAGTGTTAGAAACGAAAAAATACGTGAGTTCAGTAGATGTAGATCTTAAACCTCGCTCATACTATGAAAAGTACTATTTTAAGAGATCAAATTGTAAATACAGGATCGATCTAAGGGGAGAACGGGATTTCTTAATATCAAAATATTTGGGTTTTTATTTGCACTGTGATAGTTCCGACGAAGAAATAGGAATGGATAATATCAACCTCTTCATTCTCCTGCTTAGAATGAAAAATTTTAAAAAAATTGTAATAAGGTCGATTCAAAAGCTAGAGCTAGATATAGAAATGCTGGTTGATTCAATTACGAAGGATTCTATTTATACAGAATGTAGGGACACTGAGGACTTGAAGAATAGTCTAACTTTTTTTATTGAACCTATTCGCCTGTCTAGAAGAAACCATGAACAATCTCTTATATATCAAACCCTAACACTACCGTTGATTCATAAGAGTAAGAGGCGAAAAAGTTGGAGTTGGAAAAGGAAAAAAAGTCGTGTTGAGCAAAAGATAAGAGAAAATAAAGATAAAAATTTTTATGATTTGTTTATTCCTGAAAATCTTTTGTCCACTAGACGCCGTAGAGAATTGAGAATTCTAACTTGTTTCAATCCTAGGGATAGAAAGACTGTGCATAGAAAAACAATAAAAGACAATGAGAATAAAATAAAAAATGTTTCTCAAGTTTTGGCTAACAATAAAGATCTTGATAGCGAAATAAAAAAACTAATGAATTTTAAATTATTTCTTTGGCCAAATTATCGATTAGAAGATTTAGCTTGTATAAACCGCTATTGGTTTAATACCCATAATGGAAGCCATTTCAGTATATTAAGGATACTTATGTATCCTCGATTGAAAGATTAATGTAGAATCTACATTTATCTTCTATATTATCATTATCATAATATTTTTTGTAACATATCTGATATATGAATATATATATATAAATAAATATTTTTATTTATTTATATATATATATTTAAATAAATTGTGGGATTGATACGAATTCAATGATGTATCCATTAGATAGAAATAAATAGAAATAATGAATCAAAAAAAGGGTCTTCTTTTTATTTGAATATTTGAAATAGACAAGACAATATAATTTTTTATTTATTCAATTAATAAATATAGTATTTATTTTTATATCTATTTGAATTCCATTCCTTAATAATATAATTGATTTGAAAAAAAAAAAAAATTAAGAATTGTTCAGTAAATTAAGATAATTTTATATACAAAATTAAAAATTAGTGTCATTACTATTACTGATCAATAAAAATATCTACCAAAAACGAGGGGGAGAGAAAAGCTTTCATTTTATGATAAAAAATTCATTTATACCTGTTATTTCACAAAAAAAAAAAGAAGAAGAAAACCCAGGATCAGTTGAATTTCAAGTATTGAATTTCCATAATAAGATATTAAGACTTACTTCACATTTGGAATTACACCCAAAAGACTATTTATCTCAAAGGGGTTTACATATAATTCTAGGAAAACGGCAACGACTACTATCTTATTTGTCAAAGAAAAATAAAATACGTTATAAAAAATTAATAAATCAGTTGGGTATTCGGGATTCACAAATTCGTTAATTTCAAAAATCATTTTCAATTATTCGATTTATTAGATCCTGAATTTTGATGAACTTTTTTTTTTAACGATTCATGGAAGAATGAATCGAGGAAAAACCTATGAATGTGCCAGCTACAAGAAAAGACCTCATGATCGTCAATATGGGGCCTCAACACCCATCAATGCATGGTGTTCTTCGACTTATTGTTACTCTGGATGGTGAAGATGTTATTGATTGTGAACCAATATTGGGTTATTTACACAGAGGTATGGAAAAAATTGCGGAAAATCGAACAATTATACAATATCTGCCTTATGTAACACGTTGGGATTATTTAGCTACTATGTTCACAGAAGCAATAACCGTAAATGGACCGGAACAATTGGGAAATATTCAAGTACCTAAAAGAGCCAGCTATATACGAGTAATTATGTTGGAATTAAGTCGTATAGCTTCTCATCTACTATGGCTGGGACCTTTTATGGCAGATATTGGTGCACAAACCCCCTTTTTCTATATTTTTAGAGAAAGAGAATTAATATATGATCTATTTGAAGCTGCGACAGGTATGAGAATGATGCATAATTATTTTCGTATTGGAGGAGTAGCGGCTGATCTACCCTATGGTTGGATAGATAAATGTTTTGATTTCTGCAATTATTTTTTAACAAGGGTTATTGAATATCAAAAACTTATTACGCGAAATCCAATTTTTTTAGAACGAGTTGAAGGCATAGGTGTTGTTGGTAGAGAAGAAGTTCTAAATTGGGGGTTATCAGGACCAATGCTTCGGGCTTCCGGAATACAATGGGATCTACGTAAAGTCGATAATTATGAGTGTTACGAGGAATTGGATTGGGAAGTTCAATGGCAAAAAGAAGGAGATTCATTAGCTCGTTATTTAGTTCGAATTGGTGAAATGATGGAATCCATTAAAATTATTCAACAGGCTTTGGAAGGAATTCCAGGTGGGCCCTATGAAAATTTAGAAATTCGCTCCTTTGATAGAGAAAAGGAGGCAGAATGGAATGATTTTGAATATCGATTCATTGGTAAAAAATCGTCTCCGACTTTTGAATTGCCGAAACAAGAACTTTATGTGAGAGTTGAGGCCCCCAAGGGGGAATTAGGAATTTTTCTAATAGGAGATCAGAATGGTTTTCCTTGGAGATGGAAAATTCGTCCACCTGGTTTTATCAATTTGCAAATTCTTCCTCAATTAGTTAAAAGAATGAAATTGGCTGATATTATGACAATACTAGGTAGCATAGATATCATTATGGGAGAAGTTGATCGTTGAAATGATAATTGATACAACGGAAGTCCAAGATATAAATTCTTTTTCCGGATTGGAATCTTTCAAAGAGGTCTATGGAATTCTATGGATACTTGTACCTATTTTGATTCTTGTATTGGGAATCACAATAAGTGTACTAGCAATTGTATGGTTAGAAAGAGAAATATCTGCAGGGATACAACAGCGTATTGGACCCGAATACGCCGGTCCTTTTGGAATTCTTCAAGCTCTAGCAGACGGAACAAAACTACTATTCAAAGAGAATCTTATTCCATCTAGGGGAGATATTCGTTTATTCAGTATCGGACCCTCCATATCAGTGATATCAATTCTAATAAGTTATTCAGTAATTCCCTTTGGCTATAACTTTGTTTTATCTGATTTCAATATCGGTGTTTTTTTATGGATTGCTATTTCGAGTATTGCTCCCATTGGACTTCTTATGTCAGGATATGGGTCAAATAATAAATATTCCTTTTTGGGTGGTCTACGAGCTGCTGCTCAATCGATTAGTTATGAAATACCATTAACTCTATGTGTCTTATCAATATCTCTACGTGCGATTCGTTGAAACCCAAAAAGCTATTCGATGCTATTGCTATGCTCCTCTCTTTATAGTACTATAGAGGAAAGGAGTCGAATAAATTAAATAGAAACCTTCATTATCTTAATTTGATTTTTCACAATTCGGATTGAAGAACTAAATTAGATAGTTATATGAGTGAAATAAAACAGCTTATATTGAATAAAATTTCAGAATACTCTATTACTTATAGTTAACAGATAGTATGATGATGTGAAATGGCAGTAAAAATATTGAGTCTCATTTTCTATGTATAAGAATGAAGTCAAATAAAATAAATTATAAAGAGAAGAGGACATTTAACCCAAGATTGGATAATCTTTTTCATCCTGTTTTGAAGCGGGCTCAAAAGACCAACCTTATTGAGTTTTAGTTATCATTTGTATGATCATAGATGTATTAAATTAAAATGAATAAGGGGTTAATAAAAAAAGGAGTGGATGGTTAGAAACACCAAGATACACAAAGGATTAGTAACACAGATTTTGTAAATGATCCAAAAGACAATTTACGCATAATAGAAAAAGAATACTAATTGGGGCTTTAAGTTGGTAGAAAAAATCAAGCAGTACTCCCCATAACTCCGATCCAGAGTATGCTTCCATCCACTGATTAAATACATTACTATCAGGAACGAAAAAATCCTTTAAAAATTTTTAAGTCCCTTTTTCATAGCACAAAAAAGAAGAATAGGAACGAAAAAAGAAGAAGAAATCATAAACGAAAAGCAGATCTCTTTTTTGTTTATGATTTCTTATATCCATATTCATGGAGATCAAATTCACATGATACTTAAGAAACGAATGTGTAATTCTTTTTCGTAATTCAAAATGCGGAGGATTATGGAGAATTCTAAAAGAGTATTTTATTGAAGAATTCAGTTATTACTCAACAAATTCAAATTTCGATTTTTAAGGGATGAGATCAATTCAGAAGTGCCTTATTGTATCTTTTATTAAAATGGATTTATCTTTCTTATTTAGTTCTAGAACAGACAGAATTGAATGGGTCTAATTCAGAACCGTTTGATAAATTTAAATCTTCTATATCTTATGGATATATCACGAGATAAATAATCGTCTCGGTCCTTAGATTTACTTAAGGCTTTCCAGGAGCCGTATGAGGTGAAAATCTCATGTACGGTTCTGTAATAGAGATGGGAACAGTAATGTTATCACCGACTAGGATTATCTAACAGTTTAAGTACAGTTGATATAGTTGATGCGCAATCAAAATATGGTTTTTGGGGATGGAATTTGTGGCGTCAACCTATCGGTTTCATTGTTTTTCTAATTTCTTCACTAGCAGAATGTGAAAGATTACCTTTTGATTTACCAGAAGCAGAAGAAGAATTAGTAGCGGGTTATCAAACAGAATATTCGGGTATTCGATTTGGTTTATTTTACGTTGCTTCCTATTTAAACCTTTTAATTTCTTCATTATTTGTAACAGTTCTTTACTTGGGCGGTTCAAATATCTCTATTCCGTACATATTCGTTTCTGAGTTTTTTGAAATCAATAAAACATATGGAGTTTTTGGAACTACAATTGATCTCTTTATTACATTAGCTAAAACTTATTTTTTCTTATTCGTTTCTATCATAACAAGATGGTCTTTGCCTAGGCTAAGAATGGATCAATTATTAAATCTTGGATGGAAATTTCTTTTACCTATTTCTCTCGGTAATCTATTATTAACAACTTCGTCTCAATTGTTTTCACTGTAAAAGATTTATTTTCTATATTCATAACTTGTCTCAAATAAGAGAAAGAAATAAAACAAAAATATTCATAGATATTTACGATATGTTCCTTATGGTAACTGGGTTCATGAATTATGGTCAACAAACAGTCCGAGCTGCAAGGTACATTGGTCAAAGTTTCATGATTATCTTATCTCACGCAAATCGTTTACCTGTAACTATTCAATATCCTTATGAAAAATTAATCACATCGGAACGTTTCCGGGGTCGAATCCATTTTGAATTTGATAAATGCATTGCTTGTGAAGTATGTGTTCGTGTATGTCCTATAGATTTACCCGTTGTTGATTGGAAACTGGAAACTGATATTCGAAAGAAACGATTGCTAAATTACAGTATTGATTTCGGAATCTGTATTTTTTGTGGTAACTGTATTGAGTATTGCCCAACAAATTGTTTATCAATGACTGAAGAATATGAACTTTCAACTTATGATCGTCACGAATTGAACTATAATCAAATTGCTTTGGGCCGTTTACCAATGTCAGTAATTGATGATTATACAATTCGAACAATTCAAATAAAAAAAGAGAATTTTTTATAATTAAAAATTATTTTTATTCTTATAATATTCTTATAAAATAAAATTATAAAATAAAAAAGAAAATCAGAATAGTATAGAATAGAATATATATATAACTCTATAAATAATGATAATCTATATATATATATATTCTATAGAATATAAGAATATATAAGAGAATAATCAAAATATAATAAAAAAAAATTTATATACTTAATTTTTTTTTTTCCTGGTCATATCAATACGGTCATGAAATTTCGATTTCTTTGTCTTTTTTTTTTTACATATAATGGATTTGCCTGAAACGCTACACGATTTTCTTTTAGTCTTTCTGGGATCGGGTATTATATTAGGAAGTCTAGGAGTAGTCTTACTTACCAACCCTATTTTTTCTGCTTTTTCGTTAGGACTGGTTCTTGTTTGTATATCCTTATTATATATTTTATCAAACTCCCATTTTGTAGCTGCATCACAGCTACTTATTTACGTGGGAGCTATTAACATTTTAATCCTATTTGCTGTGATGTTCATGAATAGTTCCGAATATTACCAAGATTTTAATCTTTGGACTGTTGGGGATGGAATTACTTTGATAGTTTGTACAAGTATTTTTGTTTCACTAATAACTATTATTCCAGATACTTCATGGTACGGAATTATTTGGACTACAAGACCAAATCAGATTATTGAGCAAGATTTGATAAGTACTAGTCAACAAATTGGAATTCATTTATCAACCGATTTTTTTCTTCCATTTGAACTAATTTCAATAATTCTTTTAGTTGCTTTGATAGGTGCAATTGTCGTAGCTCGCCAGTAAGAAATCTTTATAGAATTAGTAATATAAATCAAGATTTTATTTTTTTTTTTCAATTCTATGTTATGTATAAACTCTTTTTTTTTATTGCCGATATATTCTTTTGTTCCAGACTTGGTATATTTTTTAGTCAATTGAATCTGTTGAATTGTTGTTCATATTGAAATGAATCAAAATTAATAAGGAGTTGGTCCATGATGCTCGAACATGTACTTGTTTTGAGTGCCTATTTATTTTCTATTGGTATCTATGGATTGATCACGAGCCGAAATATGGTTAGAGCCCTTATGTGTCTTGAACTTATACTGAATGCAGTTAATATAAATCTCGTAACTTTTTCTGATTTTTTTGATAATCGCCAATTAAAAGGAAATATTTTTTCAATTTTTGTTATCGCTATTGCAGCCGCTGAAGCAGCTATCGGACTGGCTATTGTTTCCGCAATTGCTCGTAACAGAAAATCAACCCGTATCAATCAATCGAATTTGTTGAATAAATAGCATTAATTAATCATAATTAATTAAAAAAAATTCAATTCAAATAGTGAGTGTAATATTTATCAATTCAAATTAATATGTATTCTACACAACTTATGATCATGTTTGCATTGCCTAAATCATAAGAAATCAAAGTATCCTGGTCCTCTTCTATTCCTTCTTCTAAATTTATCTAGACATCTTTTTTGATTAACAATATTATAACAAATCATCGATTCATCTGGTATATAAATATATGATTCATTTACGAGTTTACTAGATCGATAATTTTCATTTTTTATGTTCAAAAATTACTATCGATACAATGTCACATTCAGTAAAGATTTATGATACATGTATAGGATGTACTCAATGTGTCCGAGCTTGTCCCACAGATGTATTAGAAATGATACCTTGGGATGGATGTAAAGCTAAGCAAATAGCTTCTGCCCCAAGAACAGAGGACTGTGTTGGTTGTAAGAGGTGTGAGTCTGCTTGTCCGACGGATTTCTTAAGTGTTCGGGTTTATTTAGGGCCTGAAACAACTCGAAGTATGGGTCTAGCTTATTGATACCTTTCAAAAAACACCACACGAATACGTTTTTTTACTGGCAAAAACCCGTGCTCAAAAAAAAAATACAAAATATTTTTTTGAGCACGGGCTTTTCTGGCCCAAGTGTATCTTATTTTTATGACGAATTATTTTCCTTGGTTAACAATAGTTGTAGTTTTCCCAATAGCCGCAGGTTCCTTAATTTTCTTATTCCCTCATAGGGGAAATAAGGTAATTAGGTGGTATAGCATTTGTATATGCTTAATCGATCTCCTTCTAACAACCTATGCATTTTGTTATCATTTCCAATTGGATGATCCACTAATTCAACTGACGGAGAATTATAAATGGATCAATTTTTTTGATTTTTACTGGAGATTGGGAATAGATGGACTCTCTATAGGACCTATTTTACTGACGGGATTTATAACTACTTTAGCCACTTTAGCGGCTCAGCCGGTTACTCGAGAATACCAATTATTCTATTTCCTGATGTTAGCAATGTATAGCGGTCAAATCGGACCATTTTCTTCTCGAGACATTTTACTTTTTTTCATCATGTGGGAATTGGAATTAATTCCCGTTTATCTACTTTTAGCCATGTGGGGGGGAAAGAAACGTTTGTATTCAGCTACAAAGTTTATTTTGTACACTGCAGGAGGTTCTATTTTTTTATTAATGGGAATTCTGGGGATCGGTTTATATGGTTCTAAGGAACCAACATTAAATTTTGAAACATTAACTAATCAATCGTATCCCGTGGCGCTAGAAATAATATTATATACGGCATTTCTTATTGCTTTTGCTGTCAAATCGCCGATTATACCCTTACATACATGGTTACCAGATACCCACGGAGAGGCACATTACAGCACTTGTATGCTTTTAGCCGGAATCTTATTAAAAATGGGAGCATATGGGTTGGTTCGAATTAATATGGAATTATTTTCCCACGCTCATTCAATATTTTGCCCCTGGTTAATGATATTAGGTTCTATTCAAATAATCTATGCCGCTTCAACATCTTTTGGTCAACGTAATTTAAAAAAAAGAATAGCTTATTCTTCGGTATCTCATATGGGTTTCATAATTCTAGGAATTGGTTCTATAAGTGATACTGGGCTCAACGGGGCCGTTTTACAAATAATATCTCATGGATTTATTGGCGCTGCCCTTTTTTTCTTGGCAGGAACTAGTTATGATAGACTACGTCTTCTTTATCTTGACGAAATGGGCGGAATGGCTATCCCAATGCCAAAAATATTCACGATTTTCACTATCTTATCGATGGCTTCTCTTGCATTGCCGGGCATGAGTGGTTTTGTTGCCGAATTGATAGTTTTTTTTGGAATAATTACTAGTCAAAAATATCTTTTCATGATGAAAATACTAATTACTTTTGTAACCGCAATTGGAATGATATTAACTCCTATTTATTTATTATCTATCTTACGGCAGATGTTCTATGGATACAAGTTTTTTAATACACCAAACTCTTATTTTTTTGATTCTGGGCCGAGAGAATTATTTATTTCGATTTCTATCCTTATACCCGTAATAGGTATTGGTATTTATCCAGATTTCATTTTTTCATTCTCGGTTGACAAGGTTGAAGCTATTCTAGCTAATTTTTGATAGAGCATTTTCATGAATAAATGAATCAAAAAGAGAAAAAACCTTATGAAAAAAAGAATATTTTTCTGTTAGATTCACTTAAAAAAATGGAAATTATAATCCAATATGTTTGTTGTTTGTGAGAACCCCTTGAATCATTACATTACTTGATTGAAAGGGTTCTCCACGATTTATGGAAAGTATATATTTATATGCTTTCCATATTTCTATTTTTATTTCTCAGGTTCTTTACTCATTGAAATTTAATTAGATGTAAATGAACCATAACTATGTAGTCCTATTCCTAATAGATTGATCCCCAAATAACATATCCAAATTATAAGAAATCCGATAGAGGCCACTATTGAAGAATTTACACCTTCAAATTTTTTATTTTTTCTAGTATGTAAATAAATCGCGAATATGGTCCAAGTAATAAAGGCCCAAGTTTCCTTTGGATCCCAATTCCAATAGGACCCCCATGCCTCGTTAGCCCATACTGCCCCTGAAAGAATACCTATCGTTAAAAACAGAAAACCCAGACTAATAATACGATAACCCCAACGATCCAATTGTTGAATAAATTGAGACCTATAATAATTTCGAGAAGAAAAAGATGTTTTTCGTAAAACATTGTTTCTTTCATTCATATTCATGTATTTTATTTCGACAAAATCAACAGATTTATTTAAAAAATCCAAATTCTTGGTAAAAGCAAAAATTTGGATGGCTTCTTGAAACGTAATGACTAAAATAGCTACTGATAATAATGATCCACATAAAAGAGCTGCATAGCCCAATATCATCATACTTACGTGCATCATTAGCCAATGGGATTGTAGAGCGGGTACTAATATTACAGATTGATGCATTTTGGTTAAAAGACCCGAAGTCGCAAAGCCTTGGGTAAAAATAACACTTGGTGCGATTATTGTACTTAAAAGGTTTTTCTCCTTTTTAAAACACGGAACCATATGAAAAATGGAAAAACCCCATGAAAGAAAGATTAGTGATTCATATAAATCACTAAATGGTAAATGGCCAGAAAAAAACCAACGAGTAATTAACAATCCCGTTACACAGAAAAAAGTTATTATCATGGCTTTTTTGGACAAATCATATAATCCTACGATTTCATTGACTAATAAGGTTATCAAATGAATTGAAATAACAATTGATATGACGGAAAACGATATATGAGTTAATATATGCTCTAAAGTTGAAAATATCATATCTATAATGAAAATAAATATCTATAATGAAAATAAAAAAGGTATAAATACTAGGAATAGAAATAGGGAATTGAATTCATTATAGGACTTCTTCTTTTCAAATTTTAATAAGATAGGATGCCATGCCGCTACTCGGACTCGAACCGAGATGCTCTAGCACTGCTTCCTAAGAGCAGCGTGTCTACCAATTTCACCATAGCGGCTTACTCGAAATCATAATAACCAACTCTTTAGTCAATCGTCGAGATTGAAAGAATCGTTTAAAGTGCACTATTTATTGAGTCCATTTCTTTACTAAACATTTAGTATAAATTGAGAATAAGAAGTAAATTTAAAATTTGTATTTATTCGAATATAAAAAATATGAAAAAATAATAATAGAACATTTGGATTTCTATATGAATTTCTATTATTATTATTTTTTTTTTTTCATTTTTTTGGAATGTAGTGTTAAATTTGAAAACGAACACTGGAAATGAAAAAAAAAAAATAATTAGATTCTATATATTTAGAATCTATTATATCTATATATAATAGATTCTAAATATATGTTCCATATTCTAGACTAGTATTAGTATAAAATCAGTATTAAAGATTAAAGAATACTCTTTGAATCGAGCTAATTTATATTATTCCAATACAACATTTTTATTTGTTACAAAAAAAACTTTTTGATTTACCTGTAAAAATGGATTGAGCTAATGAAAAGGCTTTCAATGCTGTCCAATATCCCTTTTTTTTCCAAAAATTTTTACGAATATTTTTTTTTGATATAGAAGTGCGTTTTTTTGGAACTGCCATACAATTAGGATAGTTTTTTTCTTACTATAGTTCGATGTGAAAGACATTTGTTCTGTAAATGAAAACGAATTATTCTGTAATTAGCCGTATGTCTTATTTATCTTAATTCCCTCTTTCTTTTTTTTCTATCTAAAGTAAAAACATTGAATATTATAAACCTTTTCCAAATATTTCATAGATAATAGATCTATATCTATGGATCTCTTTTTATTGTAATGTAAAAGAATCAATTAGTTCAAAAAGAAACTAATTTATATTGTTTTTATAATTTATATCAAAATAAACAAATGTTCTTCGTTTTGGTGTAATGATTTATCCCCACCGTCATTCTATAGATCAAAATTTTGATTTTATTTATTATTATGTAATTTCATTATTATTTATTAATAGTCATTTTTCTTAATATATATATATAAATGACTAACATAGTTATTTATATTACTTATAATATAATAATTAATATTACTAATAATATAATAATTAATATTACTAAATTACTAAAAATAATAAGATTTTTTTTTTATTTTCACTAGGAATTTGGTTATTGGCCGATTTTGACTTTGTACTTTCCAATATTGGAACGATTGTGCAAAGATTAAGAACAATTAAGAATATAAAATTCGATTTATTTATCCACTTTTTATTAACCGAACCCCTTTACAAAAGAAATAAAACAAATGAATAAGAAACAAAATTCATCAAGAATCAAAATCTTTTTTTATTCTTTATTTTTTTTGTATGGAATATATACATCAATATTCATGGATCATACCTTTCATCCCACTTCCAGTTCCTATTTTAATAGGGGTAGGCCTTCTACTTTTTCCTACGGCAACAAAAAACATTCGCCGTATGTGGGCTTTTCCTAGTATTTTATTGTTAACGATAGTTATGATTTTTTCGATCGATCTATCTATTCATCAAATCGAGAATAGTTCTATCTATCAATATGTATGGTCTTGGACTATAAATAATGATCTTTCTTTAGAGTTTGGCTACTTGATTGATTCACTTACTTCTATAATGTCAATATTAATCACTACTGTTGGGATTCTGGTTCTAATTTATAGTGATAGTTACATGTCTCATGATCAAGGCTATTTGAGATTTTTTACTTATCTGAGTTTTTTTAATACTTCAATGTTAGGGTTAGTTACTAGTTCAAATTTGATACAAGTTTATATTTTTTGGGAATTGGTTGGAATGTGTTCTTATCTATTAATAGGTTTTTGGTTCACACGTCCTATTGCGGCAAATGCTTGTCAAAAAGCGTTTGTAACTAATCGTGTGGGGGATTTTGGTTTATTATTAGGAATTTTAGGTTTTTATTGGATAACGGGTAGTTTGGAATTTCGGGATTTATTTCAAATATTCAACAACTTAATTTATAAGAATGAGGTGAATCTTTTTTTTGTTACTTTGTGCGCCCTCTTGTTATTTTGCGGATCAGTTGCGAAATCTGCCCAATTCCCTCTTCATGTATGGTTACCAGATGCTATGGAAGGTCCTACTCCTATTTCCGCTCTTATTCATGCTGCTACTATGGTAGCAGCAGGAATTTTTCTTGTAGCTCGACTTCTTCCTCTTTTCATAGTTATACCCCCCATAATGAGTGTAATAGCTTTGATAGGTATAATAACAGTAGTATTAGGAGCTACTTTAGCTATTGCTCAAAAAGATATTAAGAAAAATTTGGCCTATTCTACAATGTCTCAATTGGGTTATATGATGTTAGCTTTAGGTATGGGCTCTTATCGAGCCGCTTTATTTCATTTGATTACTCATGCTTACTCAAAAGCATTGTTATTTTTAGGATCTGGATCCATTATTCATTCAATGGAAGCTATTGTTGGATATTCTCCAGATAAAAGTCAAAATATGGTTCTTATGGGCGGTTTAACAAAACATGCCCCAATTACAAAAACCGCTTTTTTAATAGGTACACTTTCTCTTTGTGGTATTCCACCTTTTGCTTGTTTTTGGTCCAAGGATGAGATTCTAAATGATAGTTGGTTGTATTCACCAATTTTCGCAATAATAGCTTGTTCCACAGCAGGATTAACTGCATTTTATATGTTTCGAATCTATTTACTTGTTTTTGAAGGATATTTAAACGTTCATTTTCAAAATTTCAATGGAAAGAAAAATAGTTCTTTCTATTCAATATCTTTATGGGGCAAAGAAGAAAAAAAAAAATTAAAAAACAAAATTCATTTATTAGCTTTATTAACAACTAATAGTAATGAAAGGACTTCTTTTTTTCGGAAGAGGACATATTCACATCGAATTAATAGAAATGTCAAAAGCATAAGACGTCTTTTTCTTCATAGTACCTATTTTGGTACTAAAAACATTCCGTTTTTTTATCCTCATGAATCAGACAATACTATGCTATTTTCTATGCTTGTATTAGTACTATTTACTTTCTTCGTCGGGTCCATAGGAATTTCTTTCAGCCAAGAACCAATAGATTTGGATATTTTATCTAAATTGTTAATTCCGTCGATAGACCTTTTACATCAAAATTCAAAGAATTCTGTGGATTGGTATGAATTTTTTACAAATGCAACTTTTTCGGTGAGTATATCTTTTTTCGGAATATTTATAGCGTCTTTTTTCTATAAACCAGTTTTTTCATCTTTACAAAATTTGAACTTATTTAATTTATTTCAAAAAAGTGTTCCTCAAAAAATTATTGCTGATAAAATAATCAATGTTATATATGATTGGTCATATAATCGTGGTTATATAGATGCTTTTTTTGAAGTATCTTTAATTGCGAGTGTAAGAAAGGTAGCTAAATTCAATTATTTTTTTGATAGACAAGTAATTGATGGAATTCCAAATGGAATTGGGATTTCCAGTTTTTTTATAGGAGAGGCTATCAAATATGTGGGGGGGGGACGAATTTCTTCGTATATTTTCTTTTTTGTATTAATCTTTTTCGTAATTTGTTATTATATATTTATATAATATAATTATATAATAATGTACTACTATTCAACCTAAATTGAGATTATCCGCTAAGAATGAAAGCTTCGGGTAGATCAAGAAAACAGCAGTATCAGCTGCAACAGGAGTATATTAAAAATTCTTTTTCCTTTTTGTTTTAAAAGATTCTATTCGAAATTATTTTGTCTTTTTTTATCTAGATTTAATAGATTCATGGGCGAATGACGGGAATTGAACCCGCGCATGGTGGATTCACAATCCACTGCCTTGATCCACTTGGCTACATCCGCC